AATAAGATGCCTGATAAAAGGACTATTTTGATAGAATAGATCATGTAAAAATTTTACTCTTATTATTAATTATATATTTTAGAATTAAACTAAATCTAAAGAATTCAAAATTCTACGTGCATCTTACACTAATATATATTAAGAAAAGTAAACTAAATAAAGTTAGTAGGTTCATACCCTAAATATAGAAATTAATTCTCTTTTCTAATAAATTTAAAATCATTTATATTTTTTTCAATCCTTATAACTAGTACTATCATCACTGTTACATCAAATAACTGAATTGGAATATGAATAGGTATAGAAATTAATTTAATATCTTTAATCCCTTTACTTTATGAAAAAAAAAACATAATATCATCACAAAGAATAATAATTTATTTCCTAACACAAAGAATTAGTAGTATTATTCTACTCTGTTCCATTTTAACTAGCAAATTTATTTTTTACAATAATTTCGAAAATCTTCCTCAAACAATATTAATTATCAGTTTAATAATTAAAATAGCAAGAGCACCATTTCATATATGATTACCAGAAATTATAACAAACTTAAGATGACTTAATTGTATAATCCTTATAACATGACAAAAAATTGCACCAATAACAATTTTAAGAAATACTATTAATAATCCTACTATTATCATTTTTATTTTAATGTCCTCAATTATAGGAGCCCTAGGAGGTATTAACCAAACATCTTTTCGAAAACTAATAGCATATTCTTCTATTAATCATTTAAGATGAATAATAACTTTAATAGTAATAGAAAAATTCTGATTTATATATTTAATATTATATTCCATAATTATATTAATAATAATTATTATACTAAATAAAAAAAACATCTTTTTTGTAAATCAAGTCGCTACATTCAATTTGCCAATCCTAGAAAAAATTACAATCTCTATATTAATAATAAGAATAGGAGGCCTTCCTCCTTTTATAGGATTCCTCTTAAAGTGAATAGTTATTCAAAATATAATTAATTCAAGAATATGGCTATTATTATTAACTATAATAATAATATCTTTAATCACTTTATTTTTTTATATCCGTATAATATATCCCTTAATTATAATTTATAATACAAAAACTACTTGATCTAACATAAAATTTAATAATAAAGTAACTTTATCAATTTTAACTTTAAACTTATTATTCCCCCTGGTATTAATTATACCTGTATTCTAAAGCTTTAAGTTAATAAAAATAAACTATTAACCTTCAAAGTTAAAAATATATTTAATATAAGCTTTAACAAGGATTATTGTTACTTTAGATTTGCAATCTAATATCATTAATTATTGACTATAAAGCCATGTGATAAGAGGTACATTCACCATATATAAATTTACAATTTATAGCCTAAAAATTTCAGCCATCTTATCTTTTGAATAAATGATTATTTTCGACAAACCACAAAGACATTGGAACTTTATATTTTATCTTCGGGATATGAGCAGGAATAGTAGGCTCTTCCATAAGTTGAATTATTCGAGTAGAACTAGGACAACCTGGAGCATTTATTGGAGATGATCAAATCTACAATGTAATCGTTACTGCACATGCATTTATTATAATTTTCTTTATAGTAATACCTATTATAATTGGGGGTTTTGGTAACTGATTAGTACCTTTAATAATCGGAGCACCCGATATAGCATTTCCTCGAATAAATAACATAAGCTTCTGACTATTACCACCTTCTCTAACTTTATTAGTAACTAGTAGTATTGTAGAAATAGGGGCAGGAACTGGATGAACAGTATACCCCCCTCTATCTAGTAATATTTCTCATAGAGGGCCTTCAGTAGATTTAGCCATTTTTTCTTTACATTTAGCAGGTGTATCATCAATTTTAGGTGCAGTAAACTTCATTTCTACAATTATTAATATACGCCCTGCAGGAATAACTCTTGAACGAACACCATTATTTGTATGATCAGTAGGAATTACAGCTCTTTTATTACTATTATCATTACCAGTATTAGCAGGAGCAATTACTATACTTCTGACAGACCGAAACTTTAATACTTCTTTTTTTGATCCTACTGGAGGAGGAGACCCTATTCTATATCAACATTTATTTTGATTCTTCGGACACCCTGAAGTTTATATTTTAATTCTACCAGGATTTGGTTTAATTTCACATATTATTAGACAAGAAAGAGGTAAACTAGAAGCATTTGGTACCCTAGGAATAATTTACGCTATGTTAGCAATTGGACTCTTAGGATTTATTGTCTGAGCACACCATATATTCACAGTAGGTATAGACGTAGACACTCGAGCCTATTTCACCTCAGCAACTATAATTATTGCAGTACCAACAGGTATTAAAATTTTCAGTTGATTAGCTACGTTACATGGTACAAACTTAAAATATACACCTAGTACATTGTGAGCTCTAGGATTCGTATTCTTATTTACAATTGGAGGTTTAACAGGAGTTATTTTAGCAAATTCCTCAATTGATATTATTTTACATGATACATATTATGTTGTTGCACACTTCCACTATGTATTATCTATAGGAGCAGTTTTCGCTATTATAGGAAGATTTATCCAATGATTCCCATTATTCACAGGCTTAACATTAAAAACTAAATGATTAAAAATACAATTTTTTACTATATTTCTAGGAGTTAATTTAACCTTCTTCCCTCAACATTTCTTAGGATTAAGAGGAATACCTCGACGTTATTCTGATTACCCAGACTATTACACAACATGAAATATCATTTCATCAATTGGATCTACTATATCAATAATTAGAATTATAATATTCATTTCAATTATTTGAGAAGCATTAGTGTCAAAACGAAAAATAGCTTTCAATAACAATATATCTTCAAGAATTGAATGATTACAACTAACTCCTCCAGCAGAACACTCATATGCAGAATTACCTTTATTAAACTCTTTCTAATATGGCAGAATAGTGCAATGAGTTTAAGCCTCATAAATAAAGATTTTTAATCTTTTATTAGAAATGACTAATTGAGCTGCAATTAACTTACAAGATGGGATATCTCCCCTAATAGAGCAACTAATTTTCTTTCACGATCATACAATTACTATTCTAGTAATAATCACCACTCTAGTAGCTTACACTATACTAAACTTAATAACAAAAACTTTAATTAATCGATATTTATTAGAAGGCCAAACAATTGAACTCATTTGAACAATATTACCAGCCATCACATTAATTTTTATCGCACTACCATCCTTACACTTACTTTATCTAATTGATGAACTTAACAAACCAATAATTACTTTAAAAACTGTTGGACATCAATGATATTGAAGATATGAATACTCAGACTTTAATAATATTGAATTCGACTCATATATAAAACCCACAAATGAATTAATAAATAATGAATTTCGATTACTAGATGTTGATAACCGAGTAATTCTACCAATAAATACACAAACACGACTATTAATTACTGCAGCTGATGTATTGCATTCCTGAGCAATTCCTAGATTAGGAATTAAAATTGATGCTACACCCGGCCGATTAAATCAAGGAACACTATATATAAATCAATCCGGATTATTTTTCGGACAATGTTCAGAAATTTGTGGAGCAAACCATAGATTTATACCAATCGTAATTGAATCTGTTCCTACAATAAACTTTATTAAATGACTAAAGACATTTTCATTAAGTGACTGAAAAGTAAGTATTGGTCTCTTAAACCAATTTATAGTAAATTAACAATTACTCTTAATGACAAAAATTTAGTTTAAAATAAAACATTAACTTGTCAAGTTAAAAATATAATAAAATATAGTTTTTAATACCACAAATAGCTCCATTATGATGAGAAATAATTTATATAACAATTACAAGAATATTAATTTTAATAAGAATTTTAATTTACCATAACAATATAATAAATCCAACTAAGACTTACAAAAACAAAAAATATAATTTTTTAACTTGAAAATGATAACTAATCTATTTTCTACATTTGATCCTGCAACATCTACTTCAATATCTTTAAATTGAATCAGAATTTTGTTAGTAATAATAATTATTCCTATAAATTATTGAATCATTCCTAGAAAAATTATAACAATTAAAAATTCCTTAATCAAAACATTAAACTTCGAATTCAAATTACTTTTAGGACAAACATCAAAAGGCTTCGGATTATTACCAATAGCTTTATTTACTTATATTTTAATTAATAATATAATAGGATTAATACCTTATATTTTTACAGGTCCAAGCCATATAACAGTTACTTTAACCTTAGCTTTGCCTTTATGACTATCCTTAATACTATACGGATGAATTAATCATATAAATCATATATTCGCACATTTAGTCCCAACAGGAACACCGAGATTATTAATACCTTTCATAGTAATTATTGAAACATTAAGAAATTTAATTCGACCTGGAGCATTAGCTGTACGACTTATAGCAAATATAATTGCTGGTCACTTATTAATAAGACTACTAGGAAATAATATAACTCATGCAAGTTCTTCCTTGATATTAATCTTCTTAATTCAACTCATATTAATAATATTCGAAACAGCAGTTGCTATAATTCAAGCTTATGTCTTCTCAATCTTAATAACACTGTACACTAGAGAACTACTATAATGAAAATACATAATAATCACCCTTATCACTTAGTTGATTATAGTCCTTGACCTCTCACAGGATCTATCGGAGCCATAACAATAACATCTGGAATAATTCTTTGATTCCATAATAATGAAATATACCTATTTCAAATAGGAATAATAATTAATCTATTAACTATATATCAATGATGACGAGATATTGTACGTGAAGGAACATTTCAAGGAAAACATACTATTAACGTAGTAAATGGATTAAAAATAGGAATAATCCTTTTCATTGTCTCAGAAGTATTTTTCTTCATCTCATTTTTCTGAGGATTCTTCCATAGAAGACTAGCCCCTACTGTAGAACTAGGAATAAATTGACCTCCTTCAGGAGTAAAAACATTCAACCCCATAGAAATTCCATTATTAAATACAATAATCCTATTATCATCAGGTATCTCTGTAACATGGGCTCACCACAGACTAATAAATAACCTTCATAACCAAAGAAAAATCGCACTAACAATTACAGTAGCATTAGGAATCCTTTTCACACTACTACAAGAATTCGAATATAGAGAAGCAAATTTCTGTATTAGAGACTCTGTATATGGTGCTACATTTTATATAGCAACAGGATTTCATGGAATCCATGTTATTATTGGAACAACTTTCCTAATAATCTGTTTAATTCGACACTTAAAATTTCATTTCTCAAAAAGACACCATTTCGGATTTGAAGCTGCAGCTTGATACTGACACTTTGTAGACGTAGTATGAATTTTCCTATATATTTCAATTTACTGATGAGGTAGTTACTTTTTTAGTATAAAAAAATATATTTGATTTCCAATCAAAAGATCTTTAAAAGAAAAAGTAATAATAAAAATTCTAATAACTATAAATTTAGCATTAATTATTGCAATAATATTAATAAGCCTGTGCACAACAATTTCAAAAAAAATAAATAGAGACCGAGAAAAAAGATCTCCTTTTGAATGCGGGTTTGATCCCAAATCAGTAACACGACTACCTTTTTCATTACAATTTTTTCTAATCGCTGTATTATTTCTAATCTTTGATATTGAAGTAGTAATTATTCTCCCAATAATTATAACATTAAAATTAAATAATAACATAAACTGAATAATCATTATAATTACATTCATAATAATTCTATTAATCGGATTATATTATGAATGAAAAAGAGGAATACTAGAATGGACTTTCTAATCAATTTAGGGGTTGTAGTTAATAATAACATTTAATTTGCAATTAAAAAGAACTAAAACTATAGTCTTCCTCAAAGTATGAAGTAAATTTTACAATTAGTTTCGACCTAAAATTAGGGAGAATAACCCCTTACTTAACTTTAACTGAAGCCAAACTAGAGGCATCTTAATGTTAATAAGAATAATGATAAATTTATTATCCAGTTAAAAGGGATGGTAGATAACTAAAAGAAGCTGCTAACTATCTTTTATAAGCGGTTAAACTCCGTTACTCCCTTATTTATATAGTTTAAATAAAACCATTCATTTTCAGTGAATAAATGAGCCTTCAACCTCTATAAATTAAAATCTACCTGAAAAGTTTATCACTTATCTTAATATCTTCAATATTAAACTTTAAAACCTTTAAGCTATTCAAGTATACATAAAAAATAAAAGTCATTAATAAAAATCCCGAAAAAATCAATTTCAAATTATTATCCTGTAATAAAGAAACAAATTTACTAAAATATTTATTATATATATTTAAAGATAGAGAAAATAAATACTCACCTCAACCCATTCTAACATTATCTTCATATAATAAAGTAGTATTAAACCCCTTAAAATAAATTATATAAGTTCTAAGAATTGGCATAAATCACATTCCCCCTACAAACTTAACAATAATATCAAGTAAAGAATAACCAAAAGGTAGATCAAAGATAGGATTTTTATAGATAAAAAAAATAAATAAACTAGAAAATAAAATAAAAATTAAAGGCATTAATTTAGAAAAAATAGATAAAAAAATAAATAAAGGATAAGAAAAAATAAATCAAGATAATATCACTCCCGCAAATACTCCTATAAAACTTAATAAAAATATAGAAATTAATATAATCCTATCTTCTTCATATAAACACATACCATTATTACCTAAATAACCATAAAGAATAAAATAAAATAAACGAAAAGTATATAAGACAGTTAAACCAATAGAAATTATAAAAATTAAATAAATAAACCCATTAAAATAATTTATCTGAAGAATTTCTACAGATAAGTCCTTTCTATAAAACCCAGATATAAAAGGAAAACCGCATAAAGATAAATTAGCAACACAAAATCCCGCCAAAGTATAAGGAAAATGATTAACTAAACCCCCTATAAATCGAATATCTTGTCTATCATTCATGCAATGAATAATTAAACCCGCACATAAAAAAAGCAATGCCTTAAAAAAAGCATGAGTTAACAAATGAAAAAAAGAAACATTACAATCACCTATAAATAAAATTCTTATTATTAACCCTAGTTGTCTTAAAGTAGACAATGCAATAATTTTCTTCAAATCAAATTCAAAACTAGCCCCCAGCCCAGATATAAACATAGTTAAAACAGAAATAAATAAAAAAAAAGAAAGATTAAAAAAAATAAATAAAGGGCTAAATCGAATTAAAAGATAAACCCCTGCTGTAACTAAGGTAGAAGAATGAACTAACGCAGATACAGGAGTTGGAGCAGCCATAGCAGCAGGTAATCAAGAAGAAAAAGGAATTTGAGCTCTTTTAGTAAAAGCAGCTAAAACTAAAAGTAAAAATAAAATAAAATATCAAGATAAATCACAATACAAATAATATAAAAAATGCCAACTACCATTATTTAAAAATCAAGCGATAGAAAATAAAATAGAAATATCCCCAATACGATTAGTTAAAATAGTTAACATTCCAGCACTAAAAGATTTATAATTTTGAAAATAAATAACTAAACAATAAGACACTAAACCTAACCCATCTCAACCAATCAAAATACTAATTAAATTTGGACTAATAATTATCATCAATATAGAAAAAACAAATAATAAAACTAAATATAAAAAACGTAAAACACTTATATCAGAACTTATATAAGAAAGACTGTAATATACTACTATAGAACTAATCAATAAAACTCTACCCATAAACAATAAAGATATTCAATCAAATAATAAAGTTATAACAAAAGAACAAGAATTAAAAGAAAAAAATTCTCAATCACAAAAAATAACATAATCTATAGAATAAAAATATAAACCAAAAATAAAAGAAACACTTCCACAAATAAAAAAAATAAAAGACCAAACCTTATACATTTTCATTAAAACTTAAGATTAAAAAATTCCTACAACACCACAAATTGTTATTCTATAATAAACTACTTAAGTTATCTTATAACCAAAGTATAAAAATATCTACCTTCAAGAATAAAAAATTCAAAGGAATAAAATGATATAAAACTAATATATACTCACGAAATTTACCCCCAATACTACTTATAACACTAGAGCATAAATAACCATGCTGAATAATGGAATATAAATAAATTCTATAACAACATCTAAAAAAAGATATCAAACCTAAAAATAATATATTAATAGAATCCCAGCCAATCAAAGAATTTAATAATATACTTTCCCCTAAAAAATTTAAAGAAATAGGACTAGCAATGTTATTGACAGAAAAAAGAAATCAAAATATACTAATTAAAGGCATAATAACAATCAAACCCTTATTAATAAATAAACTACGAGAAAAACTTCGCTCATAAACAAAATTAGCTAAAGCAAACAACCCGGAAGAACATAAACCATGACCAACCATCAAGACTAAAGAACCTAAAAACCCAAAATAATTTAAAGTTATAATACCACAAATAACTATACTTATATGAACTACAGAAGAATAAGCAATTAATGACTTTATATCAAATTGACATAAACACAAAACACTCAAAATAAATCCTCCAAACAATCTAAAAATAATCCAAAATCAATTAAATTTTAAAGAATAAGCCCAAAGAAATATTAATACACGATATATTCCATAACCTCCTAGCTTTAACAGCACTCCTGCTAAAATTATTGAACCTGAAACAGGAGCCTCAACATGAGCCTTAGGAAGCCAAAAATGAAAAAAAGCTAAAGGCATTTTAACTAAAAAGGCCAATAATAGACCTAAATATATTATAAAATTATAAATAAACCCAATAAAATATAAAAAAGAAGAATTAAAAAAAATAAATAAATAAAAAATTCTTAATAATATAGGTATAGAAGCAAATAATGTATAAAATAATAAATAAAACCCCGCAATAAACCGTTCAGGCTGATATCCTCAACCAAAAATTAAAAATAAAATAGGAACTATTCTTCTTTCAAAAAAAACATATAACAATAACAAATTTATAGTAGTAAAAGTAAAAAATAATAAAATCAACATAAAAAATAAAACAAACACAAATTCATTACTACTAATTTTATTAAATTTAACCTGTCTTCTAGCCACTAATATTAACAACATAATTCAAATAGACAAAAAAACTATACAAAAAGATAATAAATCTATACCAAAACTGTAACTAAGACTTATCATAAAACCCCCTAAAGAAAAAAATATAAGAAGTAGAGAAAAGATAAATAAAGAAATAACAAAAATTCACCAATTATTTAAAATAGGAATTAAAAAAAAAATTACTATAAAATACTTTACCATCTTAAAACTGATAAACTAGAAATAAAGTCATTACCATGACTTCGAAGTAAGGTTACTAAAACTCCTAACCCTAATGCCCCCTCACAAACAGAAAAAACTAAAAAAATTAATGTAAAATATAATTCACAACCACATATTAATAAAAATAAAAAAAACATAGAATAAAGGGATAAAACTAAAAACTCAATACTAAACAATGTTATTAATAAATGTTTATAATTTAAACAAAAAACAACAACCCCTCTCAAAAATATAAAACCCAAAGATAAGATCAATTACATATATTTAACTCAAATATAAATATCAGAATGAAACAAATATTCGCCCTTAGTCTCCAAAACTAAAATTCTAAGTTAAACTACACTCTGATGAAATTCTTCTACGTTCACCCCCTTTTTCTCCCTCTTTGAGGGAGAATTGTTTTTATAGTTTAAAAAAAAAACAATGATTTTGTAAATCAAAGATAGGATTTTCCTTTAAAACAATTTATTTATCTTTAATAATCATAAATATAATTTCCTGTATATTAATTATAATTAAACATCCTATTAGAATAGGGTTAATTATTATTATCCAAACAATAAATATTTCTATAATAATAGGGTTATTCTCCGGAATATTCTGATTCTCTTATATTATTATTATTATAATACTAAGAGGAATACTTGTACTTTTTATTTACATAGCAAGAATGGCCTCTAATGAAAAATTTTATACATCTGTTAAAGTCACTAATTTCTTTATATTAATTCTTTTAAGTGGCCTAATTATTCAAAATTTCAGAGAATTAACCTTTATAGAATTCAATAAAATTCAAAGAATTAATAATACAGAAATTTTAAGAATAGTAGACATAATAAATAATAAAAGAATTATTATCTTAATAGTAACATATTTATTCTTTAGAATAATTGTAATTTCAACAATTGTTAGAATACCAGAAGGACCTCTACGTATAAATAAATAATGAACAAACCAATACGTAAAACGCACCCCTTAATTAAATTAGTTAATAACTCATTAATCGATTTGCCCACTCCCTCTAATATTTCATTATGATGAAATATAGGATCCATATTAGGAGTATGCTTAATAATTCAAATACTTACAGGAATTTTTCTAGCAATGCACTATACCGCAAATATTGATTTAGCTTTTTCAAGAGTAATACATATTTGTCGTGATGTAAATTATGGCTGACTATTACGTCATACCCATGCAAATGGAGCATCAATATTTTTTATTTGTCTTTACTTACATGTTGGACGAGGAATTTATTATGGGTCTTATTCATTATTAATAACATGAAATGTAGGAATTGTATTATTATTAATAGTAATAGCAACAGCTTTCCTAGGATATGTATTACCATGAGGACAGATATCTTTATGGGGGGCAACAGTAATTACTAATTTACTATCAGCAGTTCCTTATTTAGGAACAGATTTAGTAAAATGATTATGAGGAGGATTTTCTGTTGATAATGCCACTTTAACTCGATTCTTTACATTACATTTTCTACTACCATTTATTGTAGCTGCCTTAGTTTTAATTCATTTATTATTTCTACACCAAACAGGTAGTAATAATCCTTTAGGTACTAATAGTAATTATGACAAAATCCCATTTCATCCTTATTTTTCAATTAAAGATTTAATAAGATTAATTATTATCTTAATACTATTCTTAATATTAATTACTATAGAACCTTTAAAATTAGGAGACCCAGAAAATTTCATCCCCGCTAATCCATTAGTTACCCCTGTACATATTCAACCCGAATGATACTTCTTATTTGCCTATGCAATTCTGCGATCAATCCCTAATAAATTAGGAGGAGTAATTGCCATAATTATATCAATTATTATTATTGTAATCTTACCTATTACAAACAAATCTAGTTTTCAAAGTATAAAATTCTATCCTATTAACAAGTTAATATTTTGAATATTTATTACTACAATCATATTATTAACATGAATTGGAGCACGCCCAGCCGAAGAACCTTTTATTTTAGTAGGACAACTCTTAACTGTAGCTTACTTTTCATATTTCATTATTACACCTTTAATATTAAAGTTCTGAGAAAATTAATTTAAGTTAATTAAACTTTAGATAAGTTTATATTTTGAAAATATAAAAAAATGGTTAAATTCCATTATTAACTTTATTCACTTAAATTAATGAAAATATTACACACTAAAAATAATAAAAACATAGAATAAAAAGAAAAAAAATTTAAAGAGAGAGGCAAAAAAACTTTCCAAGTTAAATATATTAGTTTATCATAACGGAATCGTGGTAGAGTCCCCCGAACTCAAATAAATCAAAAAATAATTAAAGACAATTTAAAATAAAAAACCAAAGAATTAAAATCACTACCTAAAAACATAACTACAGATAATAAACTTATAAAAATAATACTTATATATTCAGACAAAAAAATAAAAGCAAAACTAGCCCCACTATATTCAACATTAAACCCTCTAACTAATTCACTTTCTCCCTCTGCAAAATCAAAAGGAGCACGATTAGTTTCAGCTAAACAACTAGAAAGCCAACAATATAATAAAGGAAAAGAAAAAAATATAAATCAAATACTTCCCTGATAAATTAAAAAATTAAAGAAATTAAAACTATAAATAAATAAAAATAAACACAAAACAATTAGAGCTAATCTTACTTCATAAGAAATTGTTTGAGCAACAGCACGTAAACCCCCTAATAAAGCATATTTAGAATTAGAAGACCAACCAGATAATATAACTCCATAAACACCTAAACCAGTGCAACATAAAAAAAACAATATACCAAATATAAACCCATAAGTATTAGCAACTTGAGGATATAAACATCATATTATTAAAGACAAAACTAATATTAAAACAGGAATTACATAATATAAATAGAAATTAGATATATAAGGGAGAGTCTGTTCTTTAAAAAACAATTTTAACCCATCAGCAAAAGGTTGAAATAATCCTACAAATCCAACTTTATTAGGACCTTTACGTAATTGAATATAACCTAATACTTTACGTTCCAATAAAACTACAAACCCGGCGCTCAATAAAACTATTACTACTAAAAGCAAATAATTAAACAAAAAAATTACTATTTGTAATAAATATTACATTTATAAATTCTAAATTTACTGCACTTAAATCTGCCAAAATAGTTTAATAATTAACATTCATAAATTAAATATTAAAAACAATAGGTCCTTTCGTACTATATTGTTTTACATTATTGTAGATAGAAACCAACCTGGCTCACGCCGGTCTGAACTCAGATCATGTAAAGATTTAAAGGTCGAACAGACCTAGTTATTAAGCTTCTGCACTATAAAACTAACTTTAATCCAACATCGAGGTCGCAAACTATTTCATCAATATGAACTCTCCAAAATAATAACGCTGTTATCCCTAAGGTAATTTAATCTTTTAATCTATAATATAGGATCAACTATACATTAATTAATGAAAACTTTTAATGGAAGTTAAAAATTTTCCACTATCACCCCAACAAAAATAAGGTTTTAATAATATTAAGTAACCCTATCTATACTAATATTATTAAAACCTTATTAAAATTCTATAGGGTCTTCTCGTCCCACAACTATATTTAAGCTTTTTTACAAAAATATTAAATTCAAAATATAACTTAAATTAAGAAAGTTTATCTCTCGTCCAACCATTCATACAAGTCTTCAATTAAAAAACAAATTATTATGCTACCTTTGTATAGTCAAAATACTATAGCAATTTAAAAATAATATTCATTGAGCAGGTCAGACTTAAAATTAATATACTATAAGCCATGTTTTTGTTAAACAGGCGAAAATAAAAATTGCCGAGTTCCTAAATTTAATTTAAAATTCTACTTATTTTATCATTATAACTAATTATAATTAATAAAAAATTACTACTTAATACTAAAATAAGAATAAAAAAATAAAATAACTAAATAAAATTAATTATAATAAAATAAAAGATGGACATTACTAATCCTACAAGCTCTAAAATTTTTATTAACTATATAAATAAATAACTAAGCTAATCCCTAGTAATTTTAGAATATTAAATCAATTCAAATTAAATTATAAATTAACTAATTAAAATTCCTAAATTAAATTTAATTCTTAAGTAACCAGATATTTAAAATTGAATAACATATAATTCCTAAAATTAAATAATAAATTATATTATTACATAAACTTACATTTAATTTTATCTCTTTTAATTTCGGGAAAATTAAAATAATTAAAAAAAATAAATAAACCCTGATACAAAAGGTACTAAATTAATTATACTTTTAAATAAATAAATTAAACCCTTTACAGTACTATTAACTATCATTAATTTTACCATTTCTATAAAAAATACTAAAATAAATATTATTTTAATTATAAATTAAATTATTAATATAACATATAATATATAAATTAATCAAGCCAATTTGAATTGCACAAATACTTCTATTATTGTAAATAATATTACCACTAAGGATAACTTGAAATATCTAACTCCATTTTCCAATAAAATTACTTTGTTACGACTTATCTCATTTTTATGAGAGTGACGGGCGATATGTACATGATTTAGAGCTTAAATCAAAAATAATAGATATTAAAATTTACTTTTAAATCCTTTTTCACATAAAATACAAATAAATATGATCCAATTAAATACATTAAATGTAATCCATTTCAACCTTTAATATCACTGCACCTTGACCTGACATTTATTATTTAAAATAATGAAAGAGAATAATCTAATAAAACACTCTAATTGACAGAGATATACAAGCTAAATTAAAGTAATACCCAACGTGGATTATCAATTAAAGAACAGATTCCTCTAACAAGATTAAATCACCGCCAAAATCTTTTAATTTAAAGATCATAACTATTAATACCAAAAATCTTAATTTTAAACTCATAATAATAGGGTATCTAATCCTAGTCTACAAAACATGAGTTTCATATTTATTCTCAACCAAAAATAAAAAAATAAATAAAATTTCACCAAATAAATAATTAATTAATTTCAAAATTAATAAATAAATACTTTTTAAAAAAAATAATTAAAGTAAAATTGTATAACCGCGTTTGCTGGCACAATTTTTAACTACTTAAAAAATTTTAACTAAAACTAAAATACCTTATTCAATAAGAATTTTAACTGCGAATAAATATAACATAATTCTTTTAGAATTTATATTAAACACACAAAAATTCACATGTAAAATTAAATTTTAACCATTTTAAATAGGTAGAATCAACCTATAATAACTAAATTAAGTGAACATTTGTTCACGGTTCATAAGAATATACCCTCCCCCCTCCGGAGTTGTAAATATTTGCCTATGTGCAGTGCATATATTAGATGTTGAATACGGTGTAGTGTTACATATATAGTACCAATTAAGTGTTAACTTGCTAGCTAAACCCCGCCTAAATATTTGACTGTTATCCTTTATTTATTTTTTTTATTCTTGATGTTCCATATTATTCTCTTTCCGCTATTCTTATATATTATGTACTCTCCCTACAGCAAATAGTTGCATATAGTGCTTATTCTTGATGTTCCATATTATTCTCTTTCCGCTATTCTTATATATTATGTACTCTCCCTACAGCAAATAGTTGCATATAGTATATATTATCCATTCCCCCCAATAGGTGTTCCCCCCCCCTTTTTTTTATTATTACTAATAAGGTAAGGTATTTTATTAATAGTAAAATCTTGATTTTTATTATTAATAAAATAAGACATTTTACTATTAATAAAATGTTGGTTTTCTATTATTTATTAATAGAACTAAAATACTTATAACCCTTTTATAAAATCTTGATTTTCCCCACAAAATCAACATTTTTTAATTAGGTTTTTCTGTAATCTAGAATATGTAAAATAAATTCTTCACGGTACATAAAAAATATCTCCCATAGATTTATCTACCCATGAATATTAATTTCCATAGATTTATCTACCCATGAATATTAATTTCCATAGATTTATCTACCCATGAATATTAATTTCCATAGATTTATCTACCCATGAATATTAATTTCCATAGATTTATCTACCCATGAATATTAATTTCCATAGATTTATCTACCCATGAATATTAATTTCCATAGATTTATCTACCCATGAATATTAATTTCCATAGATTTATCTACCCATGAATATTAATTTCCATAGATTTATCTACCCATGAATATTAATTTCCATAGATTTATCTACCCATGAATATTAATTTCCATAGATTTATCTACCCATGAATATTAATTTCCATAGATTTATCTACCCATGAATATTAATTTCCATAGATTTATTAAAAATTATGTGCCGTGAATATAGAGCTAATCAAAATAAATTGATTAAGATATTATTCAAATAATAAATAATAATACCCCACTATTATTATAAATTAGATGAACCAACTATTATTCAAATAATAAATAATAATACCCCACTATTATTATAAATTAGATGAACCAACTATTATTCAAATAATAAATAATAATACCCCACTATTATTATAAATTAGATGAACCAACTATTATTCAAATAATAAATAATAATACCCCACTATTATTATAAATTAGATGAACCAACTATTATTCAAATAATAAATAATAATACCCCACTATTATTATAAATTAGATGAATTGCAAAAACACATATAAATTTAGATTAAAATAATTAAAAATTTTAAATTATGATTATTATTTAGAATCTAAAAATACCAACAACTAGTAAATTGGGGGGAATAAACTACTTTAGAGCCGTAAAAAAATTTTTTTCAACTATAAATTATTATCAATTTACATCTAAAAAAAAGTGAAAAATTTTAATA